ATAAATCGAGTCAATGCAGAGGAAATGAATACATTTCTATACTATTTAGTAAATGCAATAGATAAAGCATAATCTGGATTATGCCAATCACTTATTCTACTGGATCTTACGGAGCCAGTTCATATCATATACGACACGACCGGGTCTGATCATAGAAAGGATTCTCTTCAAACGAACCAGCCTATCCTCTGTATGGGGCTTACGCGATGGTTGGAACAAAGACACATTTTTGTTGTAAATTCAAATGTGGCAGATAAAGACATATATCTGCACGGCCCGATCAATAGTTCAAGTCACACACTCCCATAATCCATTTTATTTTCGGAGAATTCGCTTCAACTATAAGTGTCAAAAATATAGATTTTTGTAGAGTTGAAGAGAAATATCCAAATACATGTCTTATTTTTTTCAATAATCCATATTTGTAGCAATGAAATACTGTTGTTCCTACCCCAAGTGATAAATGATTGATTCAAAATATTAATGGTATAGAGTCTTCCTTATAAAGGGCCCGAAATACCTTGTTTACGTATCATTGGGAAATGCATTAACATAAATACGGCAGTAAGAAGAGGTAATACAAAAGTGTGTAAACTATAAAAACGGGTCAAAGTGGATTGTCCCACACTAGCACTTCCTCGTAATAACTCTACCAGGGGCGATCCTATTACAGGAATAGCATCAGGCACGCCCGTTACAATTTTTACTGCCCAATAACCAATTTGGTCCCAGGGTAAGGAATAACCAGTTACACCAAAAGATGCGGTTAATACACCCAAAACCACACCTGTAACCCAAGTCAATTCACGAGGTTTTTTAAAACCACCAGTGAGATACACACGAAATACGTGCAGAATCATCATTAGGACCATCATACTTGCCGACCATCGATGAACTGATCGGATTAACCAACCAAAGTTAACTTCAGTCATTATATATTGAACAGAAGCAAAAGCCTCTGTAACGGTCGGACGATAATAAAAAGTCATAGCAAACCCCGTAGCTACTTGTACTAAAAAACAAGTAAGCGTAATTCCTCCTAGACAATAAAATATGTTGACGTGAGGAGGAACATATTTACTAGTTATATCATCTGCAATTGCCTGAATCTCAAGACGTTCTTCGAACCAATCATAGATTTTATTGAGATAGGTAAACCAAGGAGACCCCCCCCCGAGAACCGTATATGAAAATTTCATCTCGTACGGCTCAAACAGAAACACCCCAATACTATAGTTCTAACGGATGTGTGGAATAGAAAGTTTAAAATTTATTAATTCTATGATTCCATTTTTTCTTAAGATATGAAAGAATAAAAAACCCGAAAACTATTCTTTGTGGTTATAATGCCAAAAAATCAAGTCGGCTCATTCGTCTCTATATTGATCGTTATAGGCCTCTTGAATCTTCTATTTACCTATTTTCTTTGTTGTTATTTATGTGTAATGCGGCTTTACTGCTGTTTTTTTTTATTGATAGGAATTCTCTTGTTAAGACCCTATGAATCGATTAAAACCTCAGATTCATACTAGAACCACGATGATTCAATAAAACCTTCTCAAACTAAGTCCCAAAATTCCCTGAGTTAAGAACCGTTGGATCATCACTTATTCAATGACTAGATCTAATGACGAAAAATCAAAAGAAATCTTTGTCCTTTGATCAAAATAAGCATAAACGGAAGTTTGAAAGAATCAAAATCTTTCTATTTATAACTTCTAACTCTTTTAAAAATTTTTTGAAGTCCGGCCACGAGGTCTGACTATTAAGTATGAATCATAGTTCTAATACTTTAGTAATCTATAGTAATCTATTTCATATATTCCGTGCTCCAGATACTAAAACGAATATCCGACGAAGTAAAACCATCTCTATCAAGATGACAGATCTATTCTCTGTACTAGCCATAGGATCAATTATACCAAGTCACACACTCATATTCCGGAAATACAGAAAAAAAGAAATTCCACGGTCGAACTACCAAAATAGAATGGGATAAAAATCAGAAAACTAAACGCTTCACTTTGGATTGAAAAAGCTAGTTAATGGTTCTTGTAAATCTAATTCATTGAAATTCCATCCAGTAAAATGGAAGAATTATAAATCTCCAAAATAATAGATAGAAATACTGCAAATAGAGCCATTGCAAGACCCATCAAAGGAGTAGTTCCCCAACCAGGAGCTACTTTACCATATTCTGAATTCAATGGTTTCAATAAACTCCCGGCATTAGTTCGTTTTGGGCGGCCAGATCTAGAACTACCCTCAACGGTTTGTGTAGCCATAATATTTTATATTCATTAAGATCTGTTGACTTTGTATACCATTCCGTTGTAAATAAATGATCTTATCATAGATCCATTGTGGTCTTAAAACTACATAATGTCTTAAAACTATATAATAATGGAAACAGCAACCCTAGTCGCCATCTTTTTATCTGGTTTACTTGTAAGTTTTACTGGGTACGCCTTATATACTGCGTTTGGGCAACCCTCTCAACAACTAAGAGATCCATTCGAGGAACACGGGGACTAGTCGAAGTAATGATCCTCCCAATAGTGGGAGGATCATTACTTTCAATTGAGATAATGAAAAATCATTTCATCCTTTTACTTTTTAGTTGGAACTTTAGGCGGTTCGCGAAAAAAGATAGCGAAAAAAATTATTCCTAGAGTTGAGACTAAAAGGAATGTATAAACCAATGCTTCCATAGATTCGATCGTGGTTTACAATTATAGCTTCCATACCTGTTTATTTTGGACCGTCTCCCGGATAAAGAAAGAACAAAAGTCAAAGAAAAGGCAGCGAGTCAAATGTCAAATCAAGATTTATCCGGTACCCCAACCCTATAGTCAGTCAAATAAAATAAAAACGAAAAGTAACAAAGCAATATTGTATCAAACTACCTGTCTTCGTGTAGTTGGATCTCCAAGTTTTTGGAATGTTCCAAATTCCACTTGAGCATCTAAATCCGGATCAATACCAGCAAAAACATCTCTAAACAAGGTTCTAGCACCATGCCAAATGTGTCCGAAGAAGAAGAGCAAAGCAAACGAAGCATGCCCAAAGGTAAACCAACCCCTTGGACTGCTACGAAAAACACCATCGGATTTCAAAGTAGCACGGTCTAATTCAAAAATTTCACCCAATTGAGCACGTCTAGCATATTTTTTCACAGTAGCAGGGTCACTATAACTGACTCCATTCAGTTCGCCGCCATAGAACTCAACAGTTACACCTACTTGTTCGACACTATATTTTGATTCTGCCCTTCTAAAAGGAACATCGGCTCTAACAATTCCGTCCCCGTCGACCAAAACAACTGGAAATGTTTCAAAAAACGTCGGCATACGACGTACAAAAAGCTCATGCCCCTCTTTATCTCTAAAGATAGGATGTCCTAACCACCCAACAGCTATTCCATCCCCGTTGTCCATTGAGCCCGCTCTGAATAATCCCCCTTTTGCCGGATTATTGCCGATGTAATCATAAAAAGCTAGTTTTTCAGGAATTTTAGACCAAGCTTCGGATAAACTTTGATTTTCGGCTAAGCCAGCACCAATTCTTCGATATATTTCTTGTTGGAAGTATCCTTGATCCCATTGATAGCGCGTGGGACCAAACAATTCAATCGGGGTAGTTGCTGAACCATACCACATAGTTCCAGCAACTACAAAAGCTGCAAAAAAGACAGCAGCAATACTACTGGAAAGGACGGTTTCAATATTTCCCATACGTAATCCTTTGTATAGGCGTTGGGGTGGACGAACACTAAGATGAAATAGACCTGCCAATATACCTAAGGTCCCTGCTGCAATATGATGAGAAGCTATTCCTCCCGGAACAAAAGGATCAAAACCCTCCACACCCCACGCTGGATTTACGGCCTGTACCCTTCCGGTTAGTCCATAAGGATCGGACACCCATATTCCAGGACCATACAATCCTGTTACATGAAATGCACCAAAACCAAAGCAAGCCACCCCTGAGAGAAATAAATGAATTCCAAAGATCTTAGGCAAATCCAAAGAGGGTTTTCCTGTACGTTCATCAGTAAATATTTCTAGATCCCAATACACCCAATGCCAGATAGCTGCCAAAAAACACAAGCCAGAAAACACAATATGTGCCCCGGCCACGCCTTCGTAACTCCAAATACCCGGATTCGTTACAGTCCCCCCTGTAATACTCCAACCGCCCCATGAATTCGTTATTCCTAAACGAGTCATGAAGGGTATAACGAACATACCCTGTCTCCACATTGGATCAAGAACAGGATCAGAGGGATCAAAAACGGCTAATTCGTATAGAGCCATCGAACCGGCCCAACCAGCAACCAGAGCTGTATGCATTATATGGACAGAAATCAAACGACCGGGATCATTCAATACGACGGTATGAACACGATACCAAGGCAAACCCATGGAAATACCCCTTTATCAACGAAAAATAGACACAATGTAACTTTATTGCATTGGAAAAGGAAAAAGCTATGCTATAGACCCCTTTTTTAGGGGATTCTCTCGGGGAAAGGATTAATATTTGTTTGATGCTTTTCGTAATAATTACTAATAGTAATAATGAAACTATTTTGTTCGTAGGAACAAAAAGAAGCAGATCTATTCTACACCCGATAAGTAACAATACGCAATGGTAAGGGGGTTGATACCATTTTATATGAGTGAATATATATATATTTGTTCATCATTCAAAGGACTCATTTGTAAGAATTTTCCTTTATTCATTTTGTCTTCTTTTTTTATGAACTTAGTCAATCTATGGATAAAATAGGATAATAAAATCAATAGTATTAGGCCACTAAACCCACTGTTACGCTTTCACATCAAAGTGAGATATAGTACTTCATTTTTCTTTTATTTAATGCCTATTGGTGTTCCAAGAGTACCTTTTCGAAGTCCTGGAGAGGAAGATGCATTGTGGATTGACGTATAGTGCGACTTGTCAGATATATTGGGCATACGGTATTTCCCCGTTCTCTTCCCCGATCGAGATATCCCCTCTTTCGCCCGAGAAAGATTGATTCAATTATCAAAAATTTGGAGCGTGAAGTGCAATTAGATCCATTTTTTAGGGAGGGTATACGGACTAATATTATCAATTAGAATAATTTATGGTTGGCTTGGTTAGACCAATCAAATGAAGTATCCAGGCTCCGTTTAGAAAGAAAACCAATTGGTAATAAATATATTTATGATTACGACTTAATATCATATTTATATCATATTTTAGTTATTTCTATTTATTTAGATATTTAGAAATAGAAGTGATCTCAAACTGTTAATCAATCGAGTAATATTATAAATGCGTTGAATATTTGTTGGAAGACATGAAATAAATTGAAAAAAAAAATGGGGAAGTCATAGCAAAAGGACGTGGTATTGGGGCATTTGTCCTATATGTACAAATCCAAATCGGGCGGATCTTTACTCGGAGTAGAGCATAAACCTAAAAAAATTGAAGAAGCCCAGTCAGGAACAAGAAAATTACATCGCGATTTAGATTGTATCTCGATGAAACAATACATCAATGAGAAGTTAGTCAGATAAGTTTAGCAATTTTTTTTAGATAAACAAAACAGGCCAAAACTCATCTTTCTTGAAAAATGAAAGAAAAGTCCATTTTATAAGTTAAAAAAACCTGTTAGGAAAAAAAAAGCTAGAATCTACACATTGATTCCTTTTTTTCATGATTTTTGTTGAACCGTATGCATCAAAAGGTGCATGTACGGTTTCTAAGGGATACCATTTTATCCCAATCAACCGACTTTATCGAGAAAGATTACTTTTTTTAGGCCAAGGGGTTGATAGCGAGATCTCGAATCAACTTATTGGTCTTATGGTATATCTCAGCATAGAGGATGATACCAAAGATCTGTATTTGTTTATAAACTCTCCTGGCGGATGGGTAATACCCGGAGTAGCTATTTATGATACTATGCAATTTGTGCGACCAGATATACAGACAATATGCATGGGATTAGCCGCTTCGATGGGATCTTTTATTCTTGTTGGAGGGGAAATTACCAAACGTCTAGCATTCCCTCACGCTCGGCGCCAATGAGTTTTTTATTTGATTTGAGAGAAAAAAAGAAAACTATGCCTTCGCACTATATGAATATTAAGTAATAATAGCATGGCACTTCGAATTCGATATGAGAATTTTTTTTTTAAACCCTTAGATTACGTATCGAAAGAGTAGTATGAGATAAAAAGGCATTTTCGATTTTAGCCAATCTATCGGGAGGCCTATTTCAGCGTCACAAACTTTTTTGTTTTCACAGCAGGGGCTCTTAATCTTAACAATTTTTAGGTTATGAAAGAATATGAAAATAAATCTTGTTTTTTTATTTGAAAAAAAAAAAAAGAAACTTTGGGATTGCTAAATAACAGACGAAATAAATATATAAAGCAACGGAACCATCATAGTATTTTTATAGTATTTTTGAACTACTACAAAAGGAAGGATGGTTATTGGATCATTTACCAACCCGAGTCTGATAGACCCTATCATTTATTTTATATTTCTTCGATGTAAGTAAGGTAAGGTAAAAAAAGCGAATTCCATTATAGAGCCGTATGCAATGCGCAAAAGATGCCTGTACGGTTGTTCAATTATATCTTTTTGATTATTCTTTATCTCCTCACTTTCATCATGCGAGATAGAAGAAACATTTTTTATGTTATATCATATATTATCAGGGTAATGATCCATCAACCTGCTAGTTCTTTTTATGAGGCACAGACGGGAGAATTTGTCCTGGAAGCGGAAGAGCTGCTGAAGCTGCGCGAAACCATCACAAGGGTTTATGCACAAAGGACAGGCAAACCCCTATGGGTTGTATCCGAAGACATGGAAAGAGATGTTTTTATGTCAGCAACAGAAGCCCAAGCTCATGGAATTGTTGATCTTGTAGCGACTGAATAAAAAAGAAAAAGAACAAGGATTTCACATGAATTCGTGATTTGGTATTTTATCTTCTTACCGGATTTAATATTCTATTTATTAATTTCTTAATATAGAAATTGAAAATATAGAAAAAAAAAAAAAAAGAATTCCTAAGCATCCGGTTAAGATCGATCTAAACCAGCCCATTATATATATGATTCAACATGCCAACTATTAAACAACTTATTAGAAACACAAGACAGCCAATCAGAAATGTCACGAAATCCCCCGCTCTTGGAGGATGTCCTCAGCGACGAGGAACATGTACTAGGGTGTATGTGCGACTCGTTCAGACCATGGACTAGGACAAAAGAAAGAAAACAATTGATCCAGTATCACCGATCCGTACCAGTGAGTAGGATAGAATAGAATGGACGAACTCCATTGAATATTCAATATCTTAAAAAAAGATCTATCCTTCAATTGGGGTATCAAATGTATGGTTCCCGTTGGTGCAAATCCAATCACCTCAATTTTAAATTTAAGATGAGAAAGGATTCCCCATTGATAGCAAATGGTATTCATTAAGCAGGGGAAATCTTATTTTAAAAAGTCAAAATTTTAGGCCTTATTCTTGCAAGAACGGACTAACAGGGTCAGCTACTCAGCAAATCTTCATAATTAAATACCGTTACTGTATAAATAGATCTCGTTGTGAAAGACCTAGTACTAGATAATTATGGGTAGAGCCAAAGGGTGTGAACTGTACAAGTTAACAATAACATTGATTAAATGAAGGAAGGGCTCCGGTGTATAGAGAGGACCTCGCCGTTTAAGAAGTAACCATAGAAACGATGGAACCCACTATAATCCATTTTTATTTATTACTTTTTTATTTACTATGTGTTTTTGATACCTAGTATCAATACAATTTTGATTTCTAGGCGAAATGCCTAGAAAAAAATCGTGGTCGGGAAGGTTAGAGTAGCAAAAGCCATTGGAATTTTTATTTTATACATTGGAAGAATCCGTTTTGTTATTAATAGACTAGGACACGGGAAGGGAATAACTGAAAGAAAGGAAATCAATTAGTTATTCATCAAAGTTTCATTTATTCAATGACCAGAATTAAACGAGGGTATATAGCTCGAAGACGTAGAACAAAAATCCGTTTATTTGCATCAACTTTTCGAGGGGCTCATTCAAGACTTACTCGGACTATTACTCAACAGAAAATAAGAGCTTTGGTTTCGGCTCATCGGGATAGGGGTAGACAAAAGAGAGATTTTCGTCGTTTGTGGATTACTCGTATAAATGCAGTAATTCGAGACAATCAAGTATACTTTAGTTATAGTAAATTAATACACAATCTGTACAAGAAACAATTGCTTCTTAATCGTAAAATACTTGCACAAATAGCTATATTAAATAAGAGTTGTCTTTATATGATTTCCAATGAGATCATAAAATAAAGAGAGTGAAGGGAATCCGTTGGAATGGTTTAAATGGAGTTCCCTGGAGAATGAACTCTGGGAAGGTAGAGTAGAAATTAGTATGATAAAATATGAAAAAGTCGTAAAAATGAAAATGAAGAAACATGTTGAATAAAAAATATTTCTTATTCTTCTATTCTTCCCCAATTTTTTTTTTTTTTCAAACGACACGACAATCAAATCTGGATTTCCTATTTTTTGAAAAAAAAAAGCGTCAATCCGCATTTGAGTTTGGATTGGTATTTTTTTTGATTCAATTCAAGAGTCAGCCTATTTTTTTCTGGTTCTAAGACCAGTAGTTCTAGCGGTTGACTCGCTTCTTTCAAATTGTTTCTCATTATTAAGAAAAGGTAACGGAGATAAAATACGAGCTTGTTTTATAGCAATAGTAATTAATCGTTGTTGTTTTAAGGTCAATCGATTCACCCGTCTAGATAATATTTTTCCTTGTTCGCTAATAAATCGACTAATTAAACTCATGTTTCTATAATCAATTCGATCCCCCGATTGGATCGGAGGCAAACGCCTACGAAAAGATCGCTTGGATTTAAGAAAGATTCGCTTGGATTTATCCATGGTTTGTTTATTCCTTATCCTAAAGAAAAGATCCTAATCCTATTTCTTAATTCTCCATCACGGTTGATCTGATCGAAATAGGATTTGGTTTGTTTATATTAAAATTAATATATATTATATATTGTTATATATTAGATATATCTAATATGTCATTTTTGATCTTCCTTGGAACGGAAGACTGACACACGAGTGACCGGTTCGATCTATTTCTTTATCTCCCCGTGAATCGTATGTTTGTAACAACAGGGACAGAATTTTCTCAATTCCAATCGACTAGGTGTATTATGTCGATTCTTTTGAGTAATATATCTGGAAATGCCCGTTGATTCCTTATTAACACGATTTCGAACACAACTGGTACATTCCAAAATCACCGTTACTCGGACATCTTTACCCTTGGCCATGAGCCTCCTTTGGTTTTTGATTCATTCAACTCTTTGATTTTCCGATCCGAAACGAGGAAGAAGAAAGGAACAAAAAAAAAACAGGTAACTCGAAATCGAATTATGAAAGAAAGGTTTCGTTGCAATAAATCAATATAAATCAATATAGTAATAATAACAATATATTAAATTAATAAGTAAGTAATATAATGATTTCTAACTATATTACTCGATTTAGAATTTAAAATTGCCGTACAGCATTTAATTTTTATTTAAGTATCTTGTATGATATTGTTGCCCCAACCATCACATTTTACTCTATTTTTTATTAATTTTATTTAAATTTGAGCCTGGCCCGAATTACTAGTTTCACAGAGGGGGCATCCCCTTTTTGTTTTTCTAACGTATATTCGAAAAAAAAAAGAAGGGAAGGGATTAGTTACAGATATTTGATTCTATCTCTAATCCTCTTCCCCCCCTACCATATCAATAACTAGAATGAAAAAAAGGGGAATATCAACGCATCCGGAAAAAAACGATTGATCTCTATCAATAAACCTGCTAAAGACCCGAACCATAGAGTACTTACTACCGGTGCCACGGAGAGATATGTTTTTAGATCTCGCATTTTAAATTCTCCTCCTTCTTTATTATTTCTAATACATAATGCTAATACATATATAACCAGATGTGTATATGTACTTAATGACTGACCGCTTGTATTTGTACGCGGAATTCCTAATTCAAGTTGAAATGTACAAAATAGATCGTACTTTTCTGAATCTTAAAAGAAACAAATATGCCCCTTTAGGCCAGAAATTCTCGAAAAATAGTCATTTTTTACAGGGTCTCATATTTATTTCATACTTTAATATAATAGAAATATAATAATATAATAGAAATATATTAGAAGTCTTTTACTATTTTTAATATAATTATATGTTATATGAGACTAAAAAGAAGAAATGACAAGATATTTGTGTATATCAATGGAAGAAATAAAGATATGGAAAACAAAACAGGGATTCTCTACAATGACACTGTAGACCAATTGAAAGGGATGTAGCGCAGCTTGGTAGCGCGTTTGTTTTGGGTACAAAATGTCGCGGGTTCGAATCCTGTCATCCCTACCTATTACTTATCTTCTGAACAGTAACGGGGGATCAATTGAGATCGATTAAAAGAAAATTGGATATACATAAAAAATCGTTAATTTTATGATAGTATATATGCAAGACGTATTGGGGTCACAAAATATTCATTGTGATAATAAAGCGCTCTTAGTTCAGTTCGGTAGAACGTGGGTCTCCAAAACCCGATGTCGTAGGTTCAAATCCTACAGAGCGTGATTCTGTGTTCTTGTTAGTCGCGCTAGGTCGAAAATTACCACCGAAAAAATGAAACCAATCTAATTTTGACCTCCCGCGAATTAAAGGAAGTAGGAGGTCAATCAAAAAAGGGATGTTAATTAATCAAAGTTCCAACTGATCACCACGTCTGTATTGTAAATATGCAGTTACAAATAATCCAGCCAAAGTAATAGGAATTAGACCCAAGACGATTCCAAATAGAAAAACTTCAATCATTTCAATTTGTTTGAGAGGGGAAAGGGGAGGTAATATCTATGCTTAAATATAAATAGTAATCCGTATTGACTCTAAATCTCAATGACCAAAAATTGGAAATTGATACGGTAAGGAACTATAGAATATATGAACTATCACAGAAATATTTTTGTATGAATTGTTCATTTAATTTAATTAATTTCAAATAAGTCGTATCTTGCTCAAGCCGATAAATAGAGCTGAGGTTATAGTCAAAGCTGCTAGTAGAAAACCGAAATAACTAGTTATAGTAGGCATGAAAGGGCTAAATGAAATATGTTCTTTTTCTACATATGTTTAGAAAGTACTTCCCTAAGTTTCCATTTTTGAAAGATACGAGGATAGGCAAAAATACCAACCAATTGAAAGGATAAGTTCCAATCGAAAGGATAAGTTCAATTGAAAGTTTTTGATTCATCAAGTATTATAGATGATATTAACAAAAACAAAGTAACAGAAGTAAGAAATCAATTCATCATCTGGGACATTTACGCATCCCGCAATTTCGAATCAACAGATTCGTTGGTCAACTCTTGAGTTGAATAAACTAATATACGTATATAACTAATATAACTAATATATGTATATATAGAATATTCCAAATTCTAAATCTAAATAAAGTAATAATTACGAACTTTTTTTATAACTTCATTCAAAAATGAAACTTTCTTTTGGAATAAAATTGAAAAAGAATTTGGATCGTTTTTTATTGTATCAAAATATCGAATCCATTATTTTTTTCGAACGACCAGTGAACTCAGTAGTGGTTCATTCACATAATTTCGTGATTGAAAAGAAAAAAAGTATCACATGACCAGATCAATCAAAACTCGGTTTTACATTTTGTCCTTTCATATCCCTAAGCTCCCTCCTTGTAATTAGGTCAAGAAGGATCCCCTTTGTTTGGGTCTAATATAACAATGCGTGCATCGCCAATATTGATTATTCTTTTATTTATTCGTTGTTCTCTTTCTTTCATGAAATACTATCTACTATTAGTACTGGGCGACTAACCAATTCTTAAAAAAAAATTCTACAACCACAAAAAGGATATCTTTTCTTTAGATGTTACATCTAATTGAATCGTGAGAATATGATAAGCTCCTTCAAAAATTATTGGAAAACAACCCGTTGTATTTACATTTTACCTGATCTTCGGTTCCGAATCCAAAGCCAATAATGAGGAAACCTTATACTATAAGTAAGTTTATGAACTTTCTATTTAATGGTACAAAATTCTAGATCGACACGCAACAAGAAAAGAATAAAGAAATTATCTAACACTTCATTTCGATACTGATTGTGAAATTGCATTGCTGTGTCAGAAGAAGGATCGCTATACTGATTCGGTATACTCTAAAGACACCCTTGGTACAATATTGACGATCTCACAAAGATTTGATTTCAGTGAATTTCCATTTACTGATTTCATCTTTTACGGAATCGACCCCCCCGACTGTACAAGAATATGCGGAGCTCAACATGTCTGGAAGCACAGGAGAACGTTCTTTTGCTGATATTATTACCAGTATTCGATA